ATCGATACTTTTAAAGTTCGAAGAAAGAAGAAATCACTCGATTTCCTAGAGGACATACTATATATTTCTATATATTTAAAAAGATCCTCAAATCCTCAAATAATAATAAAACCCTAGTATTTTTTTAGTATCTCATCAAAAATGGAAATTTTTATAAGTTTATTGAAGAAGTTCTATTTACTCAAAAAACCTCCCTCTCTTTTGTTTGCCCACCATTCTATTTTATATTATTAATATATATTATGTAATATATCTAAAATCTAAAAAAGTTCTGATATATCTTGAAAAATTCAAAACTTAGACTAGTAATCTTTGACGAACAGGATCAAGAATCTTTTTTTTCTTTCGACACAAGAAAGAGGTGTGGAAAATTCCCTTTCTTGTGTCGAAGACTATGAAGATGAATAATCGCCCCTAGAATTTTTTGTTCCACGCATTTATCCGTTTTTATCCGTTCTATTCTCTATTCCCCGCTTATTTATGTCTAGTATATAGTCTAATTTCATTCAATTAGAATATAACACACTATTGATGCATTTTATTTTATGACATTGAAATGTGATAATAGTAACATAATCATACCACCCCAATTTGGATTCAAAAAAGAGTCAAACAATCTTCCTCACAATCTACATACTATGACTAGGAATGCGGTACAAGCAATTTCCGGCACCTCGTAGAAAAGTAGAAAACGAGTATAAAAAAGCAAAAGGCTTTTCATAGTGTCCTTTTTTATCTTTTATCATAGATAGCCGTCAAAAATAATTTTGTTCTTTTAAAGTTATGAGCTCAATTCAATGTCGATAAATCCGCGAGTCTAGAAATTCATTTCTGACAATTGAACCTTCTCGAACTGTTTCTTTTTAAGAACCAAAAATATTTGTGCCAAAATAACAGATGCCAAGAAGAACAAAAGGCCTTGGACACGTAAGGGATCTTGAAGTACTATTTCTGCATCTCCCTGACCAAATCCGCCCACATTAGGATTACTCGTCAACGGTTGATCCAATTTGATAGATTCGCCTTCTGAAACAAGAAGTTCTGGCCCTGGAGGGATAATATCAACCACTTGACGTCCATCCGATGCATCCGCTATGGTTATTTCGTAACCCCCTTTTTCTTTTCGTATTATTTTACCTACTATACCTGCTGATGTAGCATTATAAACTGTATTGTTACTTTTGCTCCCGTCGGGATAAATCTGACCCCTTCCCCTGTTTCCGCCTACGTATATAGGATATTTTAAGAAGTGAACCTCTTTCTTAGTAGCGGGGTCCGGGGAAAGGATAGGAAAGGTGATTTCACTATATTTCTGACCGGGAACGGGACCTATCACAAGAATATTTTTTTTATTGGGGCGATAGATCTGAAAAGACAGATTGCCTATCTGTTCTTTCATCTCGGGGGAAATCCGATCGGCAGGAGCTAATTCAAAACCCTCCGGTAAAATAAGAACAGCCCCTACATTCAAAGGACCTTTTTTACCATTAGCAAGAACCTGTTTTACTTGCATATCATAAGGGATTCGAACAACTGCTTCAAATACAGTATCCGGAAGTACCGTTTGTGGAACTTCAATATCCACGGGCTTATTAGCTAAATGGCAATTGGCACATACAATACGGCCAGTCGCTTCTCGTGGATTTTCATAACCCTGCTGTGCAAAAATGGGATATGCACTTGAAATGGCCGGCCGAGTTATGATATATATCATGAGCGATACGGAAATGGATCGAGTAATTTGTTCCTTTATCCAAGAAAAAGTCTTTATATTTTGCATGGTCCAACCATTGAGCCCAAAAATGTCTACAATAAATTTGGTAGGTCGCTAACCTAGTTCCCTATCCGCGATTCTGCTATTTACTGGAATAATTTAAGAATTTTACTGGAATAAATAATATTAATTAATATTTAATTAATTAATATTAATATATATCTTTGGGATGGGTAGAAATAGAAAGAGTAAGTATGATTTTCCATGCTTTGCTTATGTACAACTACAAAGTAAGAAACGTTAGAATTGAGTTGGATTAATATTAGTAGATCCTTTTTTAATCATTCAGTGAATGATAAATCACTACAAGTGACGGAGAAACACGATTTAAATAACGAAAAATAAAAAATTTAAATAGAGTATCTAGAATGACCGGAAAAGTAGAAACAAGACCAGATATAATTTGATCATTATGAGCAAATCCAAAATCTTTGTAGATAAAGCCAATCATTAGCTCCCAACCATGGGGCGAATGGAATCCGATACATAAATCTGTTAATAAAAGAATCGAAAAAGCTTTTATTGTGTCACTTAAGTTATATAGGAATTCCTGAGCCCAAGAGTTAAGAATAACAAGTTCTTCATTACCCAAAATAGAATAACCGCTTAGAATAACGAAACAGATTATATTTGTCGAGAAGTGCAAAATCGTATGGATACGATCCTCGTTGTGTATCTTGATTAATTGGAGCGTTTCTTTGTGGATTCCTATACGAAGGTTTTGTAGATGTGTCTCCGAGTATTCCTTGATCATTTCCTCCAAGAGAAGGATTTCCTCCAATTCTATGAATTTTTCTAGAATATTCTTTTCTTGGATATCATTCAAAAAAATTTCAGATTGCCTAGTATTCCACCAATAAGTAACCCAAGATTCCAGGCTTTTATTAAATGAGAGAGAAATCCACCAGGGCAAAAATACTATAGATGCAAGATAGAAAAGAGGAGTGAATGCTTTCTTTTTTGCCATTTTTCATTTCGTCTATGAATTTTTAATGAACCGACTTCATTAGTTGATTCTACACGATCCAATATTTTTCTCGTGCATGAGTTAGTTCTATTACAAAGTATCGAACCTATGAATCTATTCACTGTTTTTTATTTGTGATTTCGGAGTTAGTCTTTGAATGTAGAAAGAATACAGAAATAGATTAAGAATCCACTTCGAATTCAAATAATTAACAAAAAAATATTCTATTGTTTCCAGATAATGAATATTATTTTCTATCATTATATCAAAATATCTTATATTATTCAAAAATTTCACTGACTACTCAGAGTCCGGAATAAAAAAATGGAGGGAATTTTTTGAATAATATAAGAAATATTGTGCTGATCAAAAAGGAATGGAAAAACAATACAGAAATTGAATAGTTATCATTAAAATAGAAGATGTTTGGTCATTAAGGAACACAAAAGAAAGTATAAAAAGAAACCTCAATTTACAAAAAATAAATAATTTTTTAAAAATGGGATATATCAGAATCTAAACTGTCAATTCCAACAAATATTGGATTCAAAAATTTATGTATTTCCAAATGCTTTGATATAAAATAGAAAAGATGAATCCATTTTTTGGATTTGTTACTTATTTTGTTTTTGTTATTGAATCAAGCTGTGTAGATTTCCATACACATAAAAGACTACAAAAATAGTTTTGTTTTGTGGTTGTTACGTTACGTATACGTCTTCTTTGACTAGAATGAGCGTTATGAAGAAACTTCAGTTAAGTTATGGTATAGAAAGGGGGGATTTTTTCGTTTTTCCTTCCTGCTGAGAAAGCATTCATTCTCTCAGCTCATTTCTCAAAATACTTCAATCGGTACACGCAAGAAATAGGCCAATTCGGCAGCTTTTTGTTCAATTTCCCGTGGAGTAACATTCTCATCAGTACGAGTCAAGGGAATGGCCCCCTGGCCTCTGATGTCCATATAAAGGACACGGCGAGAATAAATACCCTCTTTAACTTCTATTCTGACGGACTGAATATCCTTTATAAGGAATCGAACGAAGATGCGACGATTTTTTCCAGGGAATCCCCAACGAAAAATACACACCATTCCTTCTTTTCTATCAAATCGATCATAACCACCCCCTACATTCCACGAAATTGTGCACCACAAATAGGAGCTAATAAAGAGACCCGCGATCCCATAGAAAGACATCACAATCCCCTGTGGAAAAAAAAGGATTTGCTGAGACGGAAATAAAGATATCAAGTTTCTCCCAAGATAACTGGAAGTTCCAACCAATAAGAATCCTAATGAACCTAAAAAAAGGATAATGGCCCAGCAGAAATTACTTGTTTTCCGTGACCCGGTTATAGGTTGTATCCATATATGTTTTGATCGACAACTCATACTTGATCCGGTTTCGTTTTATTGGAATTGAGAGAATACCCTAGACTTTACTCTTTTTGTTTCCGAAGTAACTCTCATCAACTAGTACTAGTTTGATATGAACCTTTAAGAGAAATTTATCAAATTAGTTAGATCTAAAATAAAAACATACCCTTCGTATGATCCCATCGATATACATATAGATACACCAACTTTACAGTTCAGCCATCCGGCGATCCTGATATTTTTTCAAATAGATAGAATTTCTTTATCATCTTTCTACAGGCCTAAGAGCCCCTCCCTTATGTTCGACGGAAGCGCCGCATGTTATACTTTATTCCACTAAATGGATATCTGCGTTATGATACAAGTCTTAGTTTTGAAAAAAAAAATGGATGAGAGTTGGGCCCATCAGATCTAAACAGTCTTATTTTTTTGAACATGAAGAAATAAAGAAGCCATTGCCATTGCCGGAAATACTAAGCCTACTAAAGGCACCAAAACAGAGGGAAAGTCGAAAGTTGTCATATAAAGGATACCTCAATTTACTATTTGTACCTGTTATTATATTTATTATATTAATAATTAAATTCAATTAATTAAATTAAAATTTTAATTAGTATAGATCTAAGTATATATCTAAGTGAGTATAGAATGGACTTATTCATCTTTCTATTTTCTATATTTCTACATGAAAGATATGTAAAAGATATTGAGATATTGTAAGATACTCGCCTTTATTATTTTTTATTTTCTTCGTCTTTTGCTCCTGTCTTCTAATCATTTAATAAAGAAAAAGCTTCTTACAAATAATTCGATCCAAAAAGGGGGATTCTTAGTCAAAATAGGATTCTCGAGAGATATATAAAGGTACAAAACCATATATAATA